CATCTCTATCAAGATGACAGACCCATTTTCTGTACTATCAATAGGATCAATTATAACAAGTCACACACTCATATTCCGGAAATACCGAAACAAAGGAATTCCGCGGTCGAACTACCGTACCAAAATGGCCTAGAATAGAAATAGAGTCCTTTTTTTTTTATTGAAAAACTAGGAATGCATAGCTCTTACGAACCTAATTGATTGAAATTCCATCCAATAAAACAGAAGAATTATAAATCTCCAAAATAATAGATAGGAATATCGCAAATAAGGCCATTGCGACCCCCATAAGGGGAGTAGTCCCCCAGCCCGGAGCTACTTTACCATATTCCGAATTCAATGGTTTCAATAAATCCCCTGTAATAGTTCGTCTTGGCCCAGATCTAGAACTCCCCTCAACGGTTTGTGTAGCCATAAATAAATCCTATTTTATTGGTTGAGATCTGTTGACTTTGTATACCATTCCGTTGTAGTTGTAAATAAACTATCGTATTGTAGATCCATCGTGATCTTGAAATTATCTAATAATGGAAACAGCAACCCTAGTCGCCATCTCCATATCTGGTTCACTTGTAAGCTTTACTGGGTACGCCTTATATACCGCTTTTGGGCAACCCTCTCAACAACTAAGAGATCCATTCGAGGAACACGGGGACTAGTTGAAGTAATGAGCCTCCCATATTGTATTGGGAGGCTCATTACTTCAATTGAGATAATTAAAAATCATTTCATTTTTTTAGTCGGAACCTTAGGTGGTTCTCGAAAAAAGATAGCGAAAAAAATTATCCCTAAAGTCGAGACTAAGAGGAATGTATAAACCAATGCTTCCATAGATTCGATCGTGGTTTACAATTATAGCTTTCACACCTATTCATTTGGGATCATTTACCGGATAAAAAAGAGTTTAAGAAAAACTAGTGATTCAAGTCAAGATTTTTACGGCACACTATGTAAAAAAAAAAATATAAAATAGACGAAAGATACCAGAGTAATGTTGTATCAGACTACCTGTCTCTTTGTAGTTGGATCCCCAAGTTTTTGGAATGCTCCAAATTCCACTTGAGCATCCAAATCCGGATCAATACCAGCAAAAACATCTCGGAACAAAGTTCTAGCGCCATGCCAAATGTGTCCGAAAAAGAAAAGCAAAGCAAACGTAGCATGACCAAAAGTGAACCAACCCCTCGGACTGCTACGAAAAACACCATCGGATTTCAAAGTAGCCCGATCCAATTCAAAAATTTCACCTAATTGGGCACGTCTAGCATATTTTTTCACAGTAGCAGGATCGCTATAACTGACTCCATTGAGTTCACCACCATAGAACTCAAGAGTTACACCTACTTGTTCGACACTATACTTTGATTCTGCCCTTCTAAAAGGAACATCGGCTCTCACTATTCCATCTCCATCTACCAAAACTACCGGAAATGTTTCAAAAAAGGTAGGCATGCGACGTACAAAAAGCTCGTGTCCTTCTTTATCTCTAAAAATAGGGTGACCCAACCATCCAACAGCTATTCCATCCCCATTATCCATGGAGCCCGCTCTGAATAATCCGCCTTTTGCCGGATTATTGCCGATGTAATCATAAAAAGCTAATTTTTCCGGAATTTTAGACCAAGCTTCCGATAAACTCAGATTTTCGACTAATCCCGCGCCAACTCTTCGATATATTTCTTGCTGGAAATACCCCTGGTCCCACTGATAACGAGTGGGACCGAATAATTCGATTGGAGTAGTTGCTGAACCATACCACATAGTTCCAGCAACAACGAAAGCTGCAAAAAAAACAGCAGCGATACTACTGGAAAGGACGGTTTCAATATTTCCCATACGTAATCCTTTGTATAGACGTTGAGGCGGACGGACACTAAGATGGAATAGGCCTGCTAATATACCTAACGTCCCCGCTGCAATATGATGAGAGGCTATTCCTCCCGGAAGAAAAGGATCGAAACCTTCTGCGCCCCACGCTGGATTTACAGATTGTACTTTTCCAGTTAGCCCATAAGGATCGGATACCCATATTCCAGGACCATACAAGCCTGTTACATGAAATGCTCCAAAGCCAAAGCAAGCCACCCCTGAGAGAAATAAATGAATTCCAAAAATCTTGGGCAAATCCAAAGAGGGTTTTCCTGTACGTTCATCACAGAATATTTCTAGGTCCCAATACACCCAATGCCAAATAGCTGCCAAGAAGCACAGGCCAGAAAACACAATATGTGCCCCTGCCACACCTTCGTAACTCCAAATACCCGGATTTGTTATAGTTCCTCCTGTAATACTCCAACCACCCCATGAATTGGTTATTCCTAAACGAGTCATGAAGGGTATAACGAACATACCTTGTCTCCACATTGGATCAAGAACGGGATCAGAGGGGTCAAAAACCGCTAATTCGTAGAGAGCCATGGAACCGGCCCAACCAGCAACTAGAGCTGTATGCATTATATGGACAGAAAGCAACCGACCGGGATCATTCAATACGACGGTATGAACACGATACCAAGGCAAGCCCATGGAAATACCCCTTTATCAAAGATAAATAGACACTATGTAACTTTATCGCATTGGAAAAAACTAAACTATATATACTATGTACCTAACCATGTACCTAAGATTATCCATGAACAAGGGTTAATATTTATTCCCTTACATTGTAAATATTCCGTTCGTAGGAATAAAGAGAAGCAGATCTATTCTATACCCGATAAGTAGCAATACGCAATGGGGGATTGATCTCATTTTTGAGAAACTAATACATAAATACTTGTTCATCATTCGAACGATCTATTCGTAATAATTTTTCTTTATTAATTCCGTTTTCTTCTATGAACCTTCCAATCGATGTATAATATAAAATAGAATAGGAAATCCAAATTCTGAAAACAACAAACCCATTGTTACGTTTCCACATCAAAGTAAAATATAGTACTTAATTTTATTTTTCTTTAATTTAATGCCAATTGGTGTTCCAAAAGTACCTTTTCGGAGTCCTGGAGAGGAAGATGCGGTTTGGGTTGACGTATAGTGCGACTTGTCAGACATATTGGGTCATATGGAATTTACCCGTTCTCTCCTCCGATTGAGATATCCTATGTTTCGCCCAAGAAAGATTGATGGAACTATCAATAATTCGGAGCGTGAAGTGCAAATTTTGTTTTTGGGATAAATATTCTCAATTAGAAGAATTTATGGTTGGCTTGTACCAATAAAATAAAGTATCTAGGCTCCGTTCAGAAAATACCAAATTGGTAATATATATATATTATGATTTAAGATTATAACTTGTATCATAAATGATTTTTATACCATAGGAATTCTCTCAAACTGCCAATCAATGAAATAGTATGATAAATACATCGAATAGTTTGGTGGAAGACATAAAACGAATTGAAAAGATGAAGACGTAGTAAAAAGAAGTGGTATTTATATCATTTGCCCTATATGTGCAAATAGAATTAGGACAGATCTTTACCCGGAGTAGAACATGAACCTAAAAGAATTGAAAGGACCCGTTCAGGAACAAGAAAATGACATCTAGATTTAAATCTAGATGAAACAATACATCAATGAGAGGTTAATTCAATAAGTTCATTTAATTCTTTTTTTTTTTTGCAAAAACTCATGTCATGTTTCTTGAAAAATAGAAAAAAAAAGTCCCTTCATTAGACATTAGAAAAACAATCTAAAAAAAAAAAGAAATAGGGCTGGAATCGACACATTGATTTTTTGTTTTCACAAATTTTGAAACCGTATGCATCCAAAGGTGCATGTACGGTTCCTAAGGGATAAAATTTTGCCCTAATCAACCGACTTCATCGAGAAAGATTACTTTTTTTAGGGCAAGAGGTTGATAGTGAGATCTCGAATCAACTTGTTGGTCTTATGGTATATCTTAGTATAGAAGATGATACTAAGGATCTTTATTTGTTTATAAACTCTCCGGGGGGGTGGGTAATACCAGGAATAGCTATTTATGATACTATGCAATTTGTGTCGCCCGATGTACATACAATTTGCATGGGATTAGCCGCTTCCATGGGATCTTTCATTCTGGTCGGGGGAGAAATTACCAAACGTCTAGCATTCCCTCACGCTTGGCGCCAATGGGTTTTTATTTTATTTGAGAAAAAAAAAAGAAGACTATGCCTTCACCATATCGAAGATTAATTATAAGATAAGTAATAATAGCATGGCACTTCAAGTTCGATATGAACAAACCTTTGTTGTTTTTTAATAACATAAGATTATGTATCGAGATAGTAGTATGAAATAAAGGTTATTTCCGATTGAATCTTAAATATATTATATCTTAAATATATTATATAGGGGGTCCTTTTCAGCGTCACAAACCATTTTTCTTACACAACAGGAGTCTTTTTATTATATTTATGTTAGGAAAGAAAGAGTAAGAAAATGAAAAAAAAAAATGATTTTTTCCCTTTTTATTTGATCAGATCAGAAAAAACTTTGGGATTGCTAAATCACAGACGAGATAAAGAGAAATTTATAAAGCAACAGAACCATCATAGTATTTTTTTTTATTCCTACGAAAGGAAGGGTGGTAAATGGATCATTCGACGATCTAGATCGCATAGATTTTTTTTTGTTTCTTTATTCGACGGAAAAAGTAAATTCCATTGCGGAGCCGTATGCAATGCACAAGCCTGTACGGTTGTTCAATTCTATCTTTTTCCTCTTTTTATTTTTTATCCCCTCCTTTCGATTAATGATCGAGATAGAAGAACCGCTGATGATGTTATCAGGGTTATGATTCACCAACCCGCTAGTTCTTTTTATGAGGCACAAGCAGGGGAATTTATCCTGGAAGCGGAAGAACTACTGAAACTTCGCGAAACCCTCACAAGGGTTTATGTACAAAGAACGGGCAACCCTTTATGGGTTGTATCCGAAGACATGGAAAGGGATGTTTTTATGTCAGCAACAGAAGCCCAAGCTCATGGCATTGTCGACCTTGTAGCGGTCGAAAATACTGGGGATTTTTTGTAAATCCGTGATTCAATTTCAAATCCTAATTTCGAAGGAATTTTCCGCGATTTGATATTGAATATTTCACCCTAGAAAAATATTAATTCAATTAAATGGAAATAATTGATAATCATCAGGTTAAGATCGATCTAAACCAGCCCATTCTAATTCCATTATAGAATTATAAGGATCCAACATGCCAACTATTAAACAACTTATTAGAAACACAAGACAGCCAATCAGAAATGTCACGAAATCTCCCGCTCTTCGAGGATGTCCTCAGCGTCGAGGAACATGTACTAGGGTGTATGTGCGACTCGTTCAGATCATAAACTCGAACAAACGAGACAACTTTTCCAGTATCAATGACCAGTACCGATGAATAGATAGAATGGAAGAACACCTTTTTTACTATCCAAACTAAAAATAAAGATCTATCATATACCTCTATTGTGTATGGAATTTATGGTTTCCATTGGTGCAAATCCAATCACCTTAAGTTGAGATGAGAAGCAATTCCCCATTGGTAGCAAATGATTATCCATTAAGCGGGGGAAATGGTATTTAAGAAGCAAAAAAAAGATGCTCCTATTCTTGAAATAACGGACTAAGAGGGTCAGCTACCTAGCCAACTTTCCTAATTAAATACCGTCACTGTATGGATAGCTCTCATTGTGAAAAGACCTATTACTGTATATGGGTAGAGCCAAAAAGTGTGAATTGTACAAGTTACCAATAACATTTATTAAATGAGGGAAAGGGCTCCGGTGTATAGAAAGGACCTCACCGTTTAAAAAGTAACCATAGAAACGATGGAACCCACTATTTATTTTATATTTAGTATATAGTATCGATATAATTTCTACAGGTGAACTGAAAGAGATCCAAAATCGTGGTTGGGAAGGTCATAATAGCAAAAGCCATTGGAATTTATATTTTATATATTGGACTAATCCGTTTTGTTATTAATCGACCGGGGAGGGGAAAAAAAATGACTGAAAGAACATAAATCAATTAGTTATTCATCAAAGTTTAATTTGATTCAATGACCAGAGTTAAACGAGGATATACAGCTCGGAGACGTCGAACAAAAATTCGTTTATTTGCATCAACCTTTCGAGGGGCTCATTCAAGACTTACTAGAACTACTACTCAACAGAAAATGAGAGCTTTGGTTTCCACTCATCGAGATAGAGGTAGGCAAAAGAGGGATTTTCGTCGTTTGTGGATTACTAGGATAAATGCAGTAACTCGTGAGAATGGGGTATCCCATAGTTATAACAGATTAATACATAATCTGTACAAGAGGCAATTGCTTCTTAATCGTAAAATACCTGCGCAAATAGCTATATCAAATAAGAATTGTCTTTGCATTATTTCCAAAAAAATCATCAAATAAAAGATATTTGAAAGTAATATATAGGAATGATTGAAAAGGAATGATTGAAATAAAATTCCCCGGAGAAGAAACTCCGGGAAGATAGAATAAAAAGAAATTGAGATAAGTAGTAGGAATGAACGAACATAAAAAAAAAAAAAAAAATTTATTCTTTAGCCATTTTTTTTTTTTCTTACAACACAAGAATAAAATCTAGATTTTAGGCTTTTTCGAACAAAACATTAATCTGAGATTGAGTTCGAATTTGAGTTTGGAGTCAATTAAGGAGTATAGTATGCCTATTTAATTCTGTTTCTAGGACCAGTAATTCTAGGGATCGACTCAATTCTCTCAAATTGTTTCTCGTTATTAAGAAAAGGTAACGAAGATAAAATACGAGCTTGTTTTATAGCAATAGTAATTAATCGTTGTTGTTTCAAGGTCAATCTATTGACTCGTCTAGATAATATTTTCCCTTGTTCACTAATAAATCGACTAATTAGACTCATGTTTCTATAATCAATTCGATCCCCCGATCCAATTGGGGGCAAACGCCTACGAAAAGATCGCTTGGATTTATGAAAAGGTTGCTTGGATTTATCCATGGTTTATTCCTTATCTCTAAACTCCTATTTATTTTTTTATTTCCGATCTGACCGAACAAAATAGGGTTTTATTTGTATTTTTTATATTATATAAAATATACAAATAAATTATTATTTTTATATTTCTTATTTATTTATTTATCTTATTTAATTTATTTATTTATATTAAATTATGAAAATAATGATTCAATGAAAAGAAAATCTTCTTGCTTCTTGGGGGTTCGTTCACACGTGCCGTTCCATCTATTTCTTTATTTCCACATGAATCGTATGCTTGTAACAATAGCGACAAAATTTTCTCAAATCTAATCGACTGGGTGTATTGTGTCGATTTTTTTGAGTAATATATCTAGAAATGCCCGACGATTCTTTATTGACACCTTTTCGGACACAACTGGTACATTCCAAAATAACTCTGACTCTGACATCTTTACTCTTGGCCATGAACCTCCTTTGAATTTTGGATCAACTCTTCTATTTTCGATCCGAAGCGAAGAAGAAGAAAGGAAGATAAAATCA